AACAGGCATGAATACTGCATCTATAGGATAACTTCTGTCTTCAAAGTTATTTGACATTTTTAGGCTATATCCGCGATTTCTCTCGATTTTTAATCCAATACACAAATCTATTGGTTCCGTTAAGGTAGCTATATGCTGTGTATTATCAACTATTTCCACAGAGGGCGGTAAAATTATGTCTCGAGCAGTTATATATCCGGGGCCTTTGACACAAATAAGCGCGTTGCGCGTTCCGTATAGATTGCTTCTTAATACAATCTCGTTCAAATTCATTAAAATCTCATGTACTGATTCTTGAATACCTACTATGTTAGAATAGTCATGTGGTATGTTCTCAGATTTTGCACGTGTAATACATGTTCCTTCTATTTCGCCAAGTAAAGCTCTTCGCATCGCAATGCCTATTGTGTCGGCTTGACCTTTCATAAGTGGAGACAGAATAAAGCGTCCATAATAAAGACGCTTACTGTCTCTTCTTGATTCAACACACTTCCACTGTAGTGTCCGAGTAGATACTTTGATTTTCTCTCGAACCATAGTAATTTTATTTGATCAGATCATTGAATCGTTTATTTCTCTTGAAACCCTTTCAGCTTTTATTTAGTTCTATACACGTCTTTTTTTAGGGGGTCTACAACCATTATGTGGCATAGGGGTTACATCTCGTACGAAACTTAAAAGTATACCGCTTCTACGAATAGCTCGTAATGCTGCATCTCTTCCCAGTCCAGGGCCTTTTATCCTTACCTCAGCTCGTTGCATACCTTGATCCACTACTGCTCGAATAGCATTTCCTGCTGCGGTTTGAGCAGCAAAAGGTGTTCCTCTTCTTGTACCCCTGAATCCACAAGTACCCGCGGAGGACCAAGAAATAACCCGACCCCGTACATCTGTAACGGTCACAATGGTATTGTTGAAACTTGCTTGAACATGAATAACTCCCTTTGGTATTCTACGTACATTTTTACGTGAACCACTACGTGTATTTTTACGTGAACCAATTCTTAATATAGGTTTTGCCATATTTTTTCATTTCACAAGAAATATATGGATATATCCATTTCATGTCAAAACGGACTTTTTTTTTTTTTTTTGCCAGCTCCTTGGAAGTGCCTTTTCCTTTACTTTATTTCCTTTAGTAAGATTATCCTTGTCTTTGTTTATGCCTCGGGTTGGAACAAATTACTATAATTCGTCCCCTCCTACGGATTAGTCGACACTTTTCACAAATTTTACGAACGGAAGCCCTTATTTTCATAGTTATTTTTCCTTAATTCTGTGAATATACTTATTGTTGGACGAAAAAAGGTTTCTTGATATTTTTGAATCTTTAATTGTATCTTATTGAAAGGAATGTTGAAATTGAAAAAACCACTTACTCTTTTGAATCCTTGTTATGGAGTCTAGAAAGCGGCTATCCCCTGATTAACTTATACCTAAGAACTAGCTAAAATTTTTATTTTTAGTTTTTAACAGGGGTGGTATTATACAACCCCCCTTTTTTCATAAACGGTAAGTTCCGGATATCCAATTTTAATATTAGAAGGATTACCATATATAACACAAAATTTCTCCGCCGATTCTTTTTAGTCGAGCTTCTCGATCTGTCATTATACCTTGAGAAGTCGAAAGGATTACAATCCCTATTCCGCCTAAAATCCGTGGAATTCGTTGAGAGTTAGAATAGATTCGTAGACCCGGCCGACTTATTCTCTTTAAATTTAAAATAGTTTTATAGGATTCTTTCTTATTTCGTCTATGTTTTAGGGTTAAAATCAAAAAATATTGATTGTTTTCGCGATGTTTCCTTACGTTTTCGATAAAACCCTCCCGTAAAAGTATTTTAACAATGCTTTCGGTGATGTTAGTCGACCCTATCCGAACTGTTCCTTTTCTATTCATGTCAGCATTTCGTATAGAGGTTATTATATCAGCAATAGTGTCTTTCCCCATGATAAGTTAAAATTCCTTATTGTTCTATAATTTTGATATAATCAACATGTTCTTTTTCTTTTATTTATATATAGATATAGACGAGTTATATATTAATATATGAATTAAATGATTAATTTTTTATTATTAAGGGTATATGCGTGATACACAATCGATTAATTAATTTTATTTCAATACCATTTTTTTAATCCTATACTAACTATTGATATTTAGGTTTTATAATACCTCAGGAGCTAATGAAACTATTTTAGTAAAGTTTAATTGTCTCAATTCCCGTGGGATCGCCCCAAAAACTCGAGTTCCTTTTGGATTCCCTTCTTGATCAATGACAACTGCGGCATTGTCATCATATCGTATTATTGTCCCATTGTTACGTTTGAGTTCTTTACAAGTACGTACAATTACAGCTCTGATCACTTCTGATCTTTCTAGAGGAGTATTCGGTATTGCTTCCTTGATTACAGCAACAATAACGTCACCAATATGAGCATATCGGCGATTACTAGCTCCTATTATTCGAATACACATCAATTCTCGAGCCCCGCTGTTGTCTGCTACATTCAAATAGGTTTGTGGTTGAATCATATCATTTTTTTGTATCTCTTCTTTTAATACAAAGGACGAAGTAAAAAAATATTGTTTGTCAAAAAAAGAAAACTGATAATCTTTTTATCCTTAATTGTTATTTAGCTTTTTTATTCTATATTTCTATTCAGAAATAATGAATTGGGTTTTTATAGGCATTTTTGATGCCGCTATTGAAATAGCTTTTCTGGCTATATTTTCGGGTACACCACCCATTTCATAAAGGATTTTACCTGGTTTAACCACAGCCACCCAAAACTCTGGGGATCCTTTCCCAGAACCCATACGCGTTTCCGCGGGTCTTACTGTAACTGGTTTGTCTGGAAATATACGTACCCAAATTTTTCCCCCACGCCGTACATTTCGTGACATTGCTCGTCGCCCCGCTTCTATTTGTCTAGATGTGATCCAAGCGGGTTCAAGTGTTTGAAGAGCATATCTGCCAAAACAAATACGATTCCCGCGAGAAGATATTCCTTTTAGTCTTCCTCGATGTTGTTTACGAAATCTTGTTCTTTTTGGGTTATAGTTGATGGGTTTTTTCTAAATTAGAAATTCCATCTCTACTACAGAACTGAACGTGAGAGTTTCTTCTCATCCAGCTCCTCGCGAATAAAAGTACTAAAAAAGCTTGTATTAAGATATATATGTAGTTAATGATTAATCCTATTAATCATGGTCTTTTTTGAAATTTCATCTGATCTCTTCTAAATTTGTGTATGTCTTTTTCAAAATGGAATCCAAGATGAATTCTATTTATATTTATTAAATAAAAATAGAATTATCTCGAATGTCGTTTTTGTTAGAATTAGCATATTCTAACAAAATTATTTTTTTCTTTTATCTTTTTCATTTTTTTTATTACTTTTTTTATTAAAAAAAAAGATTCGCCGGCGAATATTTACTCTTTCAATATCTATTTAAGTTTGATCTTTATCCCACGAGGTCTCATAATCAAAATCAGAATAGATAATAAAGTTTATGGTTTATTCCGCCATCCTGCCCAATGAATTACTAAGATTTATTTTTCAACTGAATCCTATATATTCATGGGTTCCGTCGTTCCCATCGCTTCTTGATTAATCATTAGGCCCTAATTCTACAATGGAGCTCTTACCTGAAATTTTTAATTTCATTTTTTAATTTGTTTTTGAGTCAATTTTCTCAGTTTTTATTGGCTCAAGGCTCTTAATTTTTTGTTTTTAGAACGAACAGATTTATTTAATTATTATGAATTAATCTGTATTCATGCTTTATTACATTGTTTTTATTACAGTGACCTCATAGACTTTTCAAATTGGAATAATAGATCATTAATATTCAAAATTTTTCTCTCTTTCTTTCATCCTTCCATTTATCCGCATACTTTTCGATTACCTTTCAGAACTTATAAAAAAATTTCGTTATTCTTTTTTTTGTAAAAAAAAATTCAGTTGCTACAATTATATGATCAGTCTATCATATCTTGACTTTTTTTTTTTGATCCAGATAATGCGAAGCAATGAGTTGCTTAGGTTATTTATTAATGCTATTTAGTTGCTCTTATAGGTAAGTTCTTTTTTATATTTTTTTTATTAATCTAATCGAATCCTAAACTAACGAGTCACACACTAAGCATAGCAATTATATCAAAGGGGTTTTGATGGAAATTTTTATTCAACCTTATAGAATTGCTGATTTTTTCTTAAACAAAAAAAGAAGACTGTAATTTTTTTTATTGCTGTCTGTTTTTATTGCTGTCTGTATAGTGTTATATTACATAGTTTTAGTTTTTTATCCTTGGATAAAATGTAAAGACAAATAAAGTTTGTTATTCTTCGTCTACGAATATCCAAATTTTTATTCCTAAGACCCCATAAATAGTTCGAACTGTATAGGAACAATAATCAATTTTAGCTTCAATTGTTTGTAAAGGAACTCTGCCTTCTCTGATCCACTCAACACGTGCAATTTCTTTTCCGTCGATACGCCCTGCAATTTGTACTTGAATTCCTTTTGTATTCGCCTGTTCAGTTAATTCAATAGCTTTTTTCATTGCTTTTCGAAAAGAAACGCGATTTTTTAATTGGCCAGCTATAAATTCTGCAAGAATATTAGGATGCCCATACGGATTGGAAATTCTGGTAATAGCAATGTTGAGTTTTTTGTTGACACAATTAAGTTCTTTTTGAACATTCATCTGTAATTCTTCGACTCTTCGGGGTTTATCTTCAATTAATAATTTAGGAAATCCCATATAGATTATGATCTGAATGAGATCGATTCTTTTTTGAATTTCGATACGTGCAATTCCCTCCATACCAGAAGATATTCTTATATTTTTTTGGACATAATTTTTAATACAGTCTCGTATTTTTTTATCTTCTTCTAAACCTTCAGAATACTTTTTTGGTTGTGCAAACCAAAGAGAATGATGACTTTGGGTTGTACCAAGTCTGAAACCAAGTGGATTTATTTTTTGT